TTTTTTTTTTATAGAAAAATTATTGAAAATGGTTTTATATATGAATATAATTAAAAATAAATATATATATATATATAAATATTTAATTAATTATAATTTATATTAATACAAATAATTATATAATTAATTATATATTTATTTATATATATATTAATATAATTAAATTAAAATATTTATATTAATTTTTTATTTTAATATAATAAAATATTTAATCTAGAATATTAATTTTTATAAAAATTTGAAAAAAAAAGAAATAAAATAATTAATATATATATAAATAATAAATATATAAAAAAAAAAAAAAAAATTCTATACTAATTATTTATATATATAAATAAATATTTATGGTTTATGAATTTTATTTTAAGTTTAATTTACATATAAATTTTAGTGTGAATTTTATATTATTTAAAAAATAATATATTAAATTATGTAGTAATTAATATTAAAAATTTAAGAAATTAAGATTTAGTAATACAAAAATTAAATAACAAATTTTGTGCCAGCAGTTGCGGTTATACAAAGATTTAAATAAATTTTATTAGTAAAAATAAATAATAAAGATTAAATTAAAAATAAAATTATTAGGTGAAATTTTTATTTTATAAAAATTTTAATATAAGTTATGAATTAAAAAATTTTAATTATAAACTAGGATTAGATACCCTATTATAAAAAATTAAATTAAGTTACTAAAATAGTAAATAATTATTTATTGAAACTTAAATAATTTGGCGGTATTTTAGTTCATTTAGAGGAATCTGTCTAGTAATTGATAATCCACGAATAATCATATTTAATTTAAAATTTTATATATCGTTGTTAAAAAAATATTTTTAAATAAAAATAATATTTTAAAATTTGTAATTAAAATTAACTCAGATCAAGATGTAGATTATAATTAAAATAAGGATGGATTACAATATAATTATATAAATGGATAATATTTTTGAAATAAATATTTGAAAGTGGATTTAAATGTAATTTTAATTAATTTATTAAAATGATTAAAAATTGAAATATGTACATATTGCCCGTCACTTTCATTTAAAAATTGAAATAAGTCGTAACAAAGTAGGGGTACTGGAAAGTGTTCCTAGAAAGTACAAATTAGAGCTTGTTAAAGTATTTCATTTACATTGAAAAGAAATTATAATATAATTAATTTGAGGGGAAAAATTAATAATAAATATTTATAAAAAAAATTTATATAATTATTTAATGGGGGTTAAAGTATTTATATAGAAAAAATTATAAAATTTATAAAGAATTAGTATTGTGAAAGAAATTTGAAAAATGTGAAAATAAAATTATAATAAAGTAAATTTAATTTATTGTATCTTGTGTATCAGAGTTTATTAAAAAAATAATTTAGGGAAATTAATTTCGAATTTAAAAGAGATAATTAATTAATAAAGTTAATGTGACATAATTATTTTTAATAATTAATTGGAAATGATAAGTTAATCGTTTTTAAAGATATCTAGTTTTTTTAGAAAAAAATTAAATTTTAAATTAATTTTTTGTCATAATTAAATAATTAATTATTACAAAATTTAATTAAATATTTTAGGGGATAAGCTTTAAATTAAAAATTTATAATAAAATTAAAAGTAATTGAAATTTTTAAAATTTATATTTTTTATAAATTATAATTTTTTATAAATAATTTCATTTAATTAAAATTTTATGTTATATTTAAATTTTTATAAAAATATAATTTTTAATTAATAAAAATTAGAATTAATGATAAAATTAGTATATAAAATTAGAAATAAAAAATAATTTATTAATAATTAATTGAAAGGAATTCGGCAAAAATTTATATTCACTTGTTTATCAAAAACATGTCTTTTTGGGAATAATTTAAAGTCTAATCTGCCCACTGAATAATTTTTAAAGGGCTGCAGTATATTGACTGTACAAAGGTAGCATAATCAGTAGTCTTTTAATTGAAGACTTGTATGAATGATTTGATGAGATATAAACTGTCTCTTTTTTAAAAATAGAATTTAATTTTTTAGTTAAAAAGCTAAAATATACATAAAAGACGAGAAGACCCTATAGATCTTTATATTTAAATTTTTAGATTTATTATATAAAAATTAAAATTTTTAAAAATTAAAATATTTTATTGGGGTGATAGAAAAATTTAATAAACTTTTTTTAAAAATTAAACATTTATTTATGAGTTTTTGATCCATAATTTATGATTAGAAGAATAAGTTACCTTAGGGATAACAGCGTAATTTTTTTTTTTAGTTCAAATAAAAAAAAGAGTTTGCGACCTCGATGTTGGATTAAGATAAAATTTAAATGCAAAAGTTTAAAATTTTGATCTGTTCGATCATTAAAATCTTACATGATCTGAGTTCAAACCGGCGTGAGCCAGGTTGGTTTCTATCTTTATATAAATAAAATAATTTAGTACGAAAGGATCAATTATTTTAAATAATTTAATTTTATGAATATTATTAAAAGAAATTTACTATTTTGGCAGAGAAATGTAATGGTTTTAGAAATCATAAATATATAATAAATTATATAAGTAGTAAATGTTATTAATAGAGATATTAAATATTATTTTAGGTATATTGATTTTATTTATTGGGGTTTTAGTTGGAGTTGCTTTTTTAACATTATTGGAACGGAAAGTTTTAGGTTATATTCAAATTCGAAAAGGCCCAAATAAAATAGGTTATTTAGGGTTATTACAGCCTTTTTCTGATGGAATTAAATTATTTAGAAAAGAACAAGTTTATTTAAATTTTTCTAATTATATATATTATTATTATTCACCAGTGATTGGTTTTTTTTTATCTTTAATCATTTGAACATTAATTCCTTATTATTTTAATTTAATTATATTTAATTTAGGAATTTTATTTTTTTTCAGAATTACAAGAGTAGGAGTTTATATTTTATTAATGGCAGGGTGATCTTCTAATTCTAATTATTCAATATTAGGGGGTTTACGGGCAGTTGCTCAAACAATTTCTTATGAAGTAAGATTAGCTTTAATTTTAGGGTCTTCATTAATTTTAATTATAGATTTTAATATATTAAAATTAAGAATTTTACAGGAAAATATTTGATTTTTATTTTTGATATTTCCTTTAAGAATGTGTATATTTTCATCAATGTTGGCTGAAACAAATCGAACTCCTTTTGATTTTGCTGAAGGGGAAAGAGAATTAGTATCAGGGTTTAATATTGAATATAGAAGAGGGGGATTTGCTTTAATTTTTTTAGCAGAATATTCTAGAATTTTATTTATGAGAATGATATTTGTTTTATTATATATAGGAGGGTATAGATTAAGTTTAATTTTTTATTTAAAATTAAGATTTATTTCTTTTTTATTTATTTGAGTTCGAGGTACTTTACCTCGTTATCGTTATGATAAATTAATATATTTATGTTGAAAGGTATATTTACCAGTTTCTTTAAATATATTAATATTATACTTAGGGATAAAAATATTTATTATTTAATAAATATTTTTAGTACAAATTAATAGAATATGTATATTCTTTCTTAAGTTTTCAAAACAAATGCTTTTACAAGCTCATTAATTAATTATTAAAAATTATTTTATCTCATATTTTTCTAATAATAGGGTTAATAATATAATATGAAAAGTAAATTACAGTTAAAATTTGACCTGTAAGAATATAAGGAATTTCAACAGGGCGGGCTCCAATTCATGTTAGAAGAATAACAGTTGTTACTATTAATCAAAAAATAATTTGATTAATAGGATAGAACTGTAATCTTTGTATTTTTTTATTAAAAGTAAAGGGAAGAATGGCTAAAATTAAAATTGATATTAATAAAGCAATTACTCCTCCTAACTTATTAGGAATTGATCGTAAAATAGCATATGCAAATAAGAAATATCATTCTGGTTGAATATGAACTGGGGTAACTAAAGGATTAGCAGGGATAAAATTATCAGGATCTCCTAATATATAAGGGTTTGTTAAAGTTAATATAATTAAGATAAATAAAATAATAATAAATCCAATTAAATCCTTAAAAGTGAAGTAAGGATGGAAAGGAATTTTATCTAAATTACTATTAATTCCTAAAGGGTTATTAGATCCTGTTTGGTGTAAAAATATTAAGTGAATTATAGTTATAGCTAGAATAACAAAAGGTATTAAAAAATGGAAAGTATAGAAACGAGTAAGAGTTGCATTATCAACAGCAAATCCCCCTCAAATTCAATTTAATAAAGTTGTCCCTAGATAAGGGATTGCGGAAAGAAGATTGGTAATTACTGTGGCTCCTCAAAAAGATATTTGTCCTCATGGAAGAACATAACCTATGAATGCTGTTATTATTAATAAAAATAAAATAATAATACCAACTATTCAGGTGTAAAAAAAATTGAAAGATTCATAATAAATTCCTCGTCCAATATGAATATAAATACAAATAAAGAAAAAAGAAGCTCCGTTAGCATGTAAAGTTCGAATAAGTCATCCATAGTTTACATTTCGGCAAATATAATTTACTCTATAAAAAGCTAGTTCAATATTAGCATAATAATATATAGTAAGAAATAAACCTGTAACAATTTGTACAATTAAACATAATGCTAGTAAAGAACCAAAATTTCATCATGCTGAAATATTAGAGGGAGTTGGTAAGTCAATTAATAAATTATTTATAATTTTTAATAATGGGTGAGTTTTACGAAAAGGTAAGAATTTATTTATCATTAGTTAAATGATCGTAAAGGACCAAAAAAAATATTGGTAATTTTAATTACTGCAACTAAAGTAATAAATAAGTAAATAATAAGTATTACAATTAATAAAAAAGTTTGATTATTATATAATTTAGTTAATCTAATTTTATTTTCATTAAAAAAGATAAAATGCTGAGTGTAATTTCTTATTTCATTATTTAAATTAGGAATTTTGAGAAGATAAATATATATAATAATAAAGGAAATAATAAATATAATTAAATAAATTATTAAATTAAATTTTAATTTTAAAGAAAAATTTATAAGTTCATTAGAGGCAATTCTTGATACATAAATAAATAAAACAAGTAAACCCCCTAAAAAAATTAAGAATAAAATATAAGAAAATCAATAAGTATTAATAAATATTCCTAGTAATAAAGATAAAATTAAAGTTTGACATAAAATTAAAAGACCTATTGCTAGAGGATGGTTAATAAAATATATAAATAAGGAAATAGAAATTATAAGTATAGAAAAAAATAATTCTAAGATTTCAAAGAGTAGTTTAATAAAAATAATAATTTTGGAGATTATTGATAAGATTTTAGTCTTTTCTTTGAAGTTTTTAAATAAAATATTATTTTTGGTTTACAAGACCAATGTTTTAATTTAAACTATAAAAACTAACAAATGATAAAAATTGTAATTATAATTATATTTTTTTTTGGTAATATGATTTTTGTTAATAAACATAAACATTTATTAATTGTTTTATTAAGATTGGAGTTTATTGTTTTAAGAATTTATTTTTTAATAACAAGATATTTGTTAATAATAAGATATGATATATATATATTAATAGTTTTTTTGGTATTTTCTGTTTGTGAGGGAGCTTTAGGTTTATCAATTTTAGTTTCAATGATTCGTACTTATGGGAATGATTATTTTCAAAGTTATAATTTATTATGATAAAAATTTTTATTTATATATTATTCATAATACCTTTATGTTTTTTAAAAAAAATATTTTGATTGGTTCAAATAATAATATTTGTAATAATATTTTTATTTATAAATATAACTATAAATACAATAAGTTTTTGTAATTTAAGTTATATGATAGGATGTGATATAATTTCTTTTGGTTTAATTATATTAAGAATTTGAATTTGTTCATTAATAATTATGGCCAGAGAAAATTTATTAAAGACAAGTTATTATTTTAATTTATTTTTATTAAATGTTTTATTTTTATTAGTAATATTATATTTAACATTTAGAATGATAAATATTTTAATATTTTATTTATTTTTTGAGGGGAGATTAATTCCTACTTTAATTTTGATTTTAGGTTGAGGGTATCAACCAGAACGAATTCAAGCTAGATTATATTTATTATTTTATACTTTATTTGTTTCCTTGCCTTTATTACTAGGATTATTTTTTATTTTTAATGATGTTAATACAATAATAATATATATATATAAGTTTTATAGAAGAAATTCTTTAATTTTATATATATCAATAATTTTAGCTTTTTTTGTAAAAATACCTATATATTTTGTTCATTTATGATTACCAAAGGCTCATGTTGAAGCTCCAATTTCAGGTTCAATGATTTTAGCTGGGATTATACTTAAGTTAGGGGGTTATGGTTTATTACGAGTAATAATTATTTTTCAAAAAATAACTTTAAGAGTAGGTTATATTTGAGTAGTGATTAGTTTAGTGGGGGGATTTTTTATTAGTCTAAAATGTTTTTGTCAAGTTGATATAAAATCATTAATTGCTTATTCATCAGTTGCCCATATAGGAATAGTTATTGGGGGGATTATAACAATAAATTATTGGGGGTTTTTTGGTTCTTATATTTTAATGATTGGCCATGGGCTATGTTCTTCTGGGATATTTTGTCTTTCTAATATTAATTATGAACGTTTAGGAAGACGAAGATTATTTTTAAATAAAGGATTGATAAGATTTATACCTTCAATAAGATTATGATGATTTTTATTCATAATTGGTAATATAGCAGCTCCTCCAACAATAAATTTTTTAGGGGAAGTTGAGTTGATTAATAGTTTAGTGAGATGATCTTGGTTAACTATATTAACTTTAATATTAATTTCATTTTTTAGAGCTGGTTATAGATTATATTTATTTGCTTATTCTCAGCATGGTTCTTTTAATATAAGATTATATAGATTTTATATAGGAGTTTCTCGAGAATATTTATTATTATTTTTACATTGGTTTCCTTTAAATATTTTTATTTTTAAGTTTGATTATAGAATTTGATTTTACTTAAATAATTTAAATAAAAATATTGATTTGTGGAGTCAAATATATGGTTTTACCATTTTAAGTCATTAAAAATAATATATCAATTTGTTTTATTAGATTTTTTTTTTTATTTATATTTATATTAATAAATATAATTTTAATAATTTATTTTATTATAAATAATATAGTAATTTTTTTAGAGTGGGAAATTTTTTCATTTAATTCAATAAATATTGTATTTTCAGTCTTATTAGATTGAATGTCTTTATTATTTATAATATTTGTATCATTGATTTCTTCTTCTGTAATTTTTTACAGAAAGAGATATATAAGATCAGAGTTAAATTTAAATCGATTTATTATTTTAGTATTATTATTTGTTTTATCAATAATAATATTAATTATTAGACCTAATATTATTAGAATTTTTTTAGGGTGAGATGGCCTAGGTTTAGTTTCTTATGGTTTAGTTATTTATTATCAAAATATTAAATCTTATAATGCAGGAATGTTAACTGTTATATCTAATCGAGTTGGGGATGTAATACTTTTAATAGTAATTGCTTGAATAGTAAATTATGGAAGTTGAAATTTTATCTTTTATTTAGATTTGATAAAGACTGATTATTCTATACAATTTATTAGAGGGTTAATTATTTTAGGGGCAATAACAAAAAGAGCTCAAATCCCTTTTAGAGCTTGATTACCAGCTGCTATGGCAGCTCCTACACCTGTTTCTGCTTTAGTTCATTCTTCAACTTTAGTAACAGCTGGGGTTTATTTACTAATTCGATTTAATAATCTTTTAGTAGGGACTGAATTTCTAAAAATATTATTATTAATTTCTGGGTTAACAATATTTATAGCGGGGATTTCAGCTACCTATGAATTTGATTTAAAAAAGATTATTGCTTTATCAACTTTAAGACAATTAGGTTTAATAATAAGAATTTTAAGAATAGGTTTTTATGACTTAGCTTTTTTTCATCTGTTAACTCATGCTATATTTAAGGCATTATTATTTATATGTGCTGGTATAATTATTCATATATTAAATGATAATCAGGATATTCGTTATATGGGAGGTTTAAGTTTATATATCCCAATAACATCTTTATGTCTAAATATTTCAAATTTAGCTCTTTGTGGAATTCCTTTTTTAGCTGGATTTTATTCTAAGGATTTAGTTTTAGAAGTTGTAAGAATAAGAAATTTGAATATAATTGTATTTTTTTTATACTATTTTTCTACTGGTTTAACTATATTTTATACTATTCGTTTATTAATATATTTAATAATTAATGAATATAATTTATTAAGTGTATATAATTTATTTGAAGAAGATTATACTATACTCAAAAGAATAATAATATTACTTTTTATAAGAGTAATTTCTGGGAGAATTTTAAGTTGATTAATTTTTAGATACCCTTATATAATTTTTTTACCTTTTAATATAAAAATAATAGTAATTTATGTTAGATTAGGGGGGATAATTTTTGGGTGATTAGTTAGCTTAATAAATTTATATTCAATCAATAAATTTATATTAACTTATAAGATAAGTAGATTCTTAGGTTTAATATGATTCATACCTAATTTATTTACTTATGGGGTAAATTTTAAGTTTTTAGGGTTTGGGCAAAGATTATTAAAAACAATTGATTTTGGCTGAAGAGAATTATATAGAGGACAAGGTATATTTAAAATTATAAAAAATTATTCTATTATTTTTAATTTAATAATAATGAATAATTTTAAGATTTATTTATATAGATTTGTAGTGTGAATAATATTTATAACAATATTTATATTCAGAATAATTTACTTAAATAGCTCAAATTTAGAGTATAATATTGAAGATATTAGGGTGATAATTTATCTTTAGGTATATTTATAAAAATATAAAATTTTATTTTTACATTGAAAATGTAAAGTTTTATTTAAACTATATAAACAGAAATATTAATGGTAATTATCCACTAAAAATTAAGTTAGCAGCTTAATATAATATATTTCTTAATTGGAATTATTATTCAATGATACCATTAACAGTGATATACCTCTTTTTGGTTTCAATTAACTTATTTCATTAAATAAGGAGTATTTACTCTATCTTTTAAGTCGAAATTAAATGCATGTATTGCTTCTTATTTAAGAAAAATTAAATTAATTAATATTTTTTAATTGCAAATTAAATGTTTTTATAAACTATTATCCTAATATGTTCAATTTAATATTTTTTGATTTCATTCATGATAAAGTCCAACTAAAAGTATAATAATAAAAAATCTTGAAGTTTTAAATCAGATTATAATATTTGAAAGGGAAAAAGTAGGGATAATAGGAAAAATTAATGCAATTTCTACATCAAAAATTAAAAAAATTACAGTAATTAAAAAGAAGTGTAAAGAAAAAGGAATTCGAGGTAACGATTTTGGGTCAAATCCGCATTCAAATGGGGAGCACTTTTCTCGATCTAAATTTGTTTTTTTTGAAATGATTGAGGAGATTAAAATAAATACGTTTGATAAAATAATGAATAATAATGATATAATTAATATAATTTTAATTATTTATATTAAATTAAATTAAACCTTTTGATTGGAAATCAAATATACTAAATATATTATATAAATAATTAATTACCTCATCAGTAAATAGAAATATAAAGAAATAATCATACTACATCCACAAAGTGTCAATATCAAGCAGCTGCTTCGAATCCAAAGTGGTGAGTTCTGGAGAAGTGATTATTAATTAAACGAATAAAGCATGTTAATAAAAAAATTGTTCCAATAATAACATGAAGACCATGGAATCCTGTTGCTATAAAAAAGGTTGAACCATATACACTATCAGAAATAGTGAAAGGAGCTTCATAGTATTCATAAGCTTGGAGTATAGAAAAATAAAATCCTAAGATAATAGTTAATAATAGGCTTTGGTAAGTTTGTGAAAAATTATTACTTATTAAAGAATGATGAGCTCAAGTTACAGTAAGACCTGATGAGATTAGAATAATTGTATTTAAGAGAGGAATTTGGAAAGGATTAAATGGAGTAATACTTATAGGTGGTCATATAGTTCCTAATTCAATATTAGGAGCTAAACTTCTATGAAAAAAAGCTCAAAAAAAAGAGAGAAAGAAAAATACTTCTGAAATAATAAAAAGAATTATTCCTCATCGAAGACCTTTTGAAACTGAAATTGTATGCTTTCCTTGGAAAGTTCCTTCTCGGCAAACATCTCGTCATCATTGGTATATTGTTAAAATAACAATAAAATATCCTAAAATTAATAAATTTATGTTAAAGTTATGAAATCATTTTACTATTCCAGTAACTAAAGTTATTGTTCCAATAGCTCCTGTTAATGGTCAGGGGCTATAATCTACTAAATGAAAGGGGTGGTTGTGTTGAGCACTTGTCATTTGTTAATTAGTTTCTCTAGAATAAAGAGTTCTTAGAATTGAAATTACATAAGACTGAATAACTGCTACAGCTCTTTCTAATATTAATAAAACAATTTGTACAATAATTAGAAAGATAAGGAAATATGATCTTATAATATTACCCGTATTTCTTAATAAAGTAAGTAATAAATGACCTGCAATTATATTAGCTGTTAGACGAATAGCTAAAGTTCCTGGACGAATAATGTTTCTAATAGTTTCAATTAATACTATAAATGGTATTAAAACTCTTGGAGTTCCTTGAGGGATTATATGAATAAATATATGATTAGCATTATTAATTCATCCATATAATATGAATCTTAATCATAAGGAGAGAGATAATGTTAGTGAAATAGATAGATGACTAGTTCTAGTAAAGATATAGGGGAATAAACCTAGGAAATTATTAAATAAGATAAATGAGAAAAGAGAAATGAAAATGAAAGTTGATCCTTTATTATTATTAAAATTTAATAAAATTTTAAATTCATTATGAAGTTTTATAATGATGAATTTTCATAAAATGAAATGTCGGTTAGGAATTAATCAAAATGATAAAGGTATAAATAAAAGTCCAATGAAAGTTCTTAATCAATTAATTGATAGATTAAAAATATTTGTTGAGGGGTCAAAAATTGAGAATAAATTATTTATCATTTTCAGGAAAAAAATTTCTTTGAAAGTTTATTAATTTTATTAGACTTTATATTAAAGTTATAATAAGTGTAATAATTTATAATATTAAATAATAAGAAAATAAATAAAAAAAGAAAAAAGTAAAAAATTCAATTAATAGGTATTATTTGAGGAATAAAAGAATATTACTAGTGTAATAATTTAAGTTTGACATACTAATGTTATTATTTAACTAATTCTTTCATTAGAAGTAATTGCTAATTTACTATAAAGTGGTTTAAGAGACCAATACTTGCTTTCAGTCATCTAATGATGAATAATTATTAATTCAGTGAATAAAATTTTTTATTGAAACACTTTCAATAACAATAGGTATAAATCTGTGATTAGCACCGCAAATTTCTGAACATTGACCAAAAAAAATTCCTGGCCGATTAATAAAAAAATTTGTTTGATTTAAGCGACCAGGATTAGCATCAACTTTAACTCCTAATGAGGGGATAGTTCATGAATGAATAACATCAGTAGCAGTAACTAAAATTCGAATTTGATTATTTATAGGAAGAATAATTCGGTTATCAACATCTAATAATCGAAAGTTGTTAATTGAGTCAGGTTCATTAATTATATAGGAATCAAATTCAATATTATTGAAATCTGAATATTCATAACTTCAATATCATTGATGTCCAATAGATTTTAATGTAATTAGGGGGTTATTTAATTCATCTAAAAGATATAATAAACGTAAGGAAGGTAAAGCAATAAAAATTAAGGTAATAGCTGGAAGAATGGTTCAAATTAATTCAATTATTTGTCCCTCTAAGAGAAAGCGGTTAATAAATTTATTAAAAAATAAATTTATTATTAAATATATAACTAAAATAGTAATTATTAGTAAAATAACTAAGGTATGGTCATGGAAAAAAATTATTTGTTCTATTAGAGGAGAAGCTCCATTTTGTAAATTTAAATTAGATCAAGTTGCCATTTCTAAAAAAAGGAAAACCTTTATAAATGGGGTTTAAATCCATTACATATTATCTGCCATATTAGAAAATACTTATAATAGGTAATTCGTTATATGAGTGTTCTGCAGGAGGAAGATTTTGATATCATTCAATGGAAGATGGTATATTTAGTGAAAAAATTACTATTCGTTGATTAATTATTGATTCTCAAATGATTATTATTATTATAATTGTTGCGATTAAAGAAATATAAGATCCTAAAGAAGAAACAATATTTCATGATAAGTAATTATCAGGGTAATCTGAGTATCGACGAGGTATACCGGCTAACCCTAAAAAATGTTGAGGGAAGAATGTTAAATTTACTCCAATAAATATAGTAATAAATTGAATTTTTAAATAATAATTATTTAATGAAAGCCCTGTAAAAAGAGGATATCAATGGACAAATCCTCCTAAAATAGCAAATACTGCTCCTATAGATAAAACATAGTGAAAATGAGCTACTACATAATAAGTATCATGAAGAATAATGTCAATAGAAGAATTAGCTAAAATTACACCAGTTAATCCACCTACTGTGAATAAAAATACAAATCCTAAACTTCATAATATAGAAGGACTATAATTAATTTGAGTTCCGTATAATGTAGCTAATCATCTAAAAATTTTAATACCAGTAGGAACGGCAATAATTATGGTTGCTGAAGTAAAATAAGCTCGGGTATCAATATCTATTCCTACTGTGAATATATGGTGAGCTCAAACAATGAATCCTAAAAGACCAATTGCAATTATAGCGTAGATTATTCCTAAAGAACCAAAAGTTTCCTTTTTTCCTCTTTCTTGAGAAATAATATGAGAAATTATTCCGAATCCAGGAAGAATTAAAATATAAACTTCTGGGTGACCAAAAAATCAAAATAAGTGTTGATAGAGAATAGGATCTCCCCCTCCAGCAGGATCAAAAAAAGATGTATTTAAATTTCGGTCAGTTAATAATATAGTAATTGCTCCAGCAAGAACAGGTAATGAGAGAAGAAGAAGTAAAGCTGTAATTCCAACTGCTCAAATAAATAAAGGTATTTGGTCAAACGATATATTATTAATTCGTATATTAATAATAGTTGTAATAAAATTAATTGCTCCTAAAATTGATGAAATTCCTGCTAAATGTAAAGAGAAAATAGCTAAATCAACAGAAGATCCACCATGAGCAATATTAGAAGAAAGAGGAGGATAAACTGTTCATCCTGTTCCTGCCCCATTTTCTACAATTCTTCTCGAAATTAAGAGAGTTAAGGAAGGGGGCAATAATCAAAATCTTATATTATTTATACGAGGGAAAGCTATATCTGGAGCCCCTAATATTAAAGGGACTAATCAATTTCCAAATCCCCCAATTATAATAGGTATTACTATAAAGAAAATTATAATAAAAGCATGGGCTGTAACAATTGTATTATAAATTTGATCATCTCCAATTAAGGATCCTGGGTTTCCTAATTCAGTTCGAATTAATAAACTAAGAGATGTTCCTACTATTCCGGATCAAATTCCAAAAATAAAGTATAAAGTTCCAATATCTTTATGATTAGTTGAGTAAAGTCATTTTCGCTTTAATAAAATGGCTGAGGTTTAAGCGATAAATTGTAAATTTATTAACGAGATAATTCTCTTTTATTAGTCTTATATTCATTTATGATATAAAATTGCAAATTTTAAGGTGTATATAATTACTAAGGCTTAAAGAATTTTCTTTATAAATAATTTTGAAGACTATTAGTTTATTTTAACTTAAAACCTTAAAAAAATATAAAAGTAGAAAGAATTAAACCTAATAGAGAAATTAAAGAAAAAAAATTAATAATTAAAAAAAAATTATTTTTAATTTTAATTTTAAATCATTTTAATTTAAAAAAATTTAATATTAAAGAAAGATAAACAATTCGAATGTAGAAAAATAATATAATAAGACTAGATATAACAAAAATGAAAGAGATAAAAAATCTGTTATTTGTAATTAAAAAATTGATAATAATTCATTTAGGAAAGAATCCTAAGAATGGAGGGAGACCTCCTAAAGAGAAAAAATTAATTAATAAGGAAATTTTAATAAAAGAAATTAAATTAAAATTTATAATTTGATTGATGTAAAAAATATTTAATATGTGGAATAAGAAACACATAATAAAATTTATTAATGTGTAAATAAAAAAATATATTAATCAAATGTTTTCTCTAATTAATATTCTTGCTATTAATCATCCTAAATTATTAATTGAAGAAAAAGCTATTAATTTTCGAATTGAAGTTTGATTAAAACCTCTAATAGCTCCAATTATTACATTTAAAATTATAATAAATAAAATAAAATTATTGTTTATATAGTAAGAAAGAAGAATTATAGGGGAAATTTTTTGTCAAGTTATTAAAATGAAACAATTTATTCAAGATAATCCTTCTATAACGTTGGGGAATCAAAAGTAAAATGGGGCGGATCCTATTTTTATTAGTAAGGATGAATTAATTATAATGGATAAAAAATTGTTTATTTCAAAATTTTTAAATAAAATTATTTTAAGTAAAATAGAAAATAAAAAGTTAATAGAAGCAATTGATTGGGTAAGGAAGTATTTTAATGAAGCTTCAGTATGGAGAAGATTTTTAGAATTAGAAATAAGGGGGATAAATCTTAATAAATTAATTTCTAAACCAATTCAACACCCTAATCAGGTATTAGAGGAAATAGAGATTAATGTTCTAAAAAATAAAATAAAAATAAAAAATATTTTATTAGAATTAATTAAAAAAATTTAAAATAAATTTTATGAAGAAATAAGTTCTTTTTCTTTTTGAATATATTTTAGTGTAAGACGCACAATAATTTTTGATATTATTAGGTTTAGTTTAATTCTAAAAAATATAATAAAGGTAAAAAATTACATAATTTATCCTATCAGAATAATCCTTTTATCAGGCACTTTATTAAGAAAAAGGAAATCTTTATATTTGAGGTATGAGCCCAAAAGCTTACTCTTAGCTTATTCTTAA